TGAATTAGAAAGTTATTTTTCTAGTTATCGCAATTCTAGTTATATGAATAATGGATCTCCGAATGAAGATTCCTTATACAATCGTTACATGTACGATACTCAATCTAGTTGGAATAATCATATTACTAGTTGCATTGACAGTTATCTTCAGTCTCAAATCTGTATTGATACGTCCATTGTAAGTGATAGTAGTGACGGTTACATTTCTAGGTGCGTTTTTGATAAACGTAAAACTAGTAGTGAAGGTGGGGGGTCCAGTATACGAACCCGCGCTAAGAGTAGTGATTTAACTCTAAGAGAAAGGTCTAGTGATCTCGATGCAACTCAAAAATACAGGCATTTGTGGGTTCAATGCGAAAATTGTTATGGATTAAATTATAAGAAATTTTTGAAATCAAAAATGAATATTTGTGAACAGTGTGGATACCATTTGAAAATGAGTAGTTCAGAAAGAATCGAAGTTTCGATCGATCCCGGTACTTGGGACCCTATGGATGAAGACATGGTCTCTCTGGATCCCATTGGATTTCATTCGGAGGAGGAGCCTTATAAAGATCGGATTGATTCTTATCAAAGAAAGACAGGATTAACTGAAGCTGTTCAAACAGGCATAGGTCAACTAAATGGTATTCCCGTAGCAATTGGGGTTATGGATTTTCAGTTTATGGGGGGTAGTATGGGATCCGTAGTCGGGGAGAAAATCACCCGTTTGATTGAGTACGCTACCAATCAATTTCTACCTCTTATTATAGTGTGCGCTTCTGGGGGAGCGCGCATGCAAGAAGGGAGTTTGAGCCTGATGCAAATGGCTAAAATATCGTCTGCTTTATATGATTATCAATCAAATAAAAAGTTATTCTATGTATCAATCCTTACATCTCCTACTACTGGTGGGGTAACAGCTAGTTTTGGTATGTTGGGAGATATTATTATTGCCGAACCAAATTCCTACATTGCATTTGCGGGTAAAAGAGTAATTGAACAAACATTGAATAAAACAGTACCCGAAGGTTCACAAGCGGCTGAATATTTATTCCAGAAGGGCTTATTCGACCTAATCGTACCGCGTAATCTTTTGAAAAGCATTCTGAGTGAGTTATTTAAGCTCCACGCCTTCTTTCCTTTGAATTCCAATTCAATCAAGTAGAGTGCACTAAGTTCCATTTTTGTATTTGTAGGAAACAAGTAGTTAGCTTATCCGAATCTTAGCTTATCGGAATCAAAGTAACTAAAAGGGGAGTTTTCTTTGGCGACCTAAGATTAAGATCTAATTGTAGAAAAAATCAAAAGTTGCGGATAACGCTTTCTTTATTAAAATCGAAGACAAGAACAAAACACAAAGAAACGAAGAAAAATAAAATGGATTATCATATGTATCTTTCATGTAGACAGATGAATAAGTCCATTTATTTAGTTCTACATTCCTTGGACTTTTTACTTATTCTATATACTCACTTAGATACTAATATCTCTAATTAAAAAATTTCAAATTGAATTAATTAATAATAACTACGAATTCATAATAATTACAATTATTAATTATAATTAGTATAAATATAAAATATGATATTAAAAAAAAAAAGAACAGGTACAAATAATAAACCGAGGTACCCCATTTTATGACAACTTTCAATTTTCCCTCTATTTTTGTGCCTTTAGTAGGCCTAGTATTTCCGGCAATTGCAATGGCTTCTTTATTTCTTCATGTTCAAAAAAACAAGATTGTTTAGATCTGAGGGGACGCAATCTCATTCGTTTTTTTTTTTGAAACTTAAACTTGTAGCATAACATAGATATTTATTTCGGAAAATAAAATATGGTAGAACATGTGATTTCTGCCGAACATAAAGGAAAAAGCTCTTATGCCTGCAGAAAATGATCTATAGGTAACTGAATTCTAGCCAGTTTCAAATAGATCAGAATCGCCGGATGCCTAAAATGTAAAGTGGGTCGATCTATATGTATATCAATATGTATATTGGGATTATACGAGGGGTATGTTATTATTTTAGATCTAAACAAATTTGATGAATTACCCCTAAAAGTTTCCATTAAACTAGTGCTAGTTCACACCAAACTAGTGCTAGTTAATCAAAGTTCATTCGGAAACAAAAAAAGTAAAGTCAAAATCATTTGGGGTATTCTCTCAATTTCAATAAAATGCAATCGGATGAAGTATGAGTTGGCGATCAGAACATATATGGATAGAACTTATAACGGGGTCTCGAAAACTAAGTAATTTTTGCTGGGCCCTTATCGTTTTTTTAGGTTCATTAGGATTCTTGTTGGTTGGAACTTCCAGTTTTCTTGGTAGAAATTTGATATCTTTTGTCCCGTCTCAGCAAATCATTTTTTTTCCGCAGGGAATCGTGATGTCTTTCTACGGGATCGCGGGTCTCTTTATTAGTTCCTATTTGTGGTGCACAATCTCCTGGAATGTAGGTAGTGGTTATGATCGATTCGATAGAAAGGAAGGAATAGTGTGTATTTTTCGTTGGGG